GAAGATAGAATCAAAATTTTCAAATTTTTATTTGATGCAGATAGAACTCTTCCCAACGAGAAAACGAAAAAAAAAAAATCTATTGCACTAAAAGAAATCCATAAAAAAGTCCCTCGGTGGTCATACAAATTAATTAACGATTTGGAACAACAGGAGGGAGAAACCGAGGAAAGTGTGGTAGAAGATCATGAGATTCGCTCAAGAAAAGCCAAACGTGTAGTTATTTTTACTGATAACCAACAGAATACTGATACTGATACTTATAATAATACCCAAGAAACTAATAATACTGATCAAACAGACGAAGTAGCTTTGATACGTTATTCACAACAATCAGATTTTCGTCGAGACATAATCAAAGGCTCCGTGCGTGCTCAAAGACGTAAAATAGTTACTTGGAAATTCTTTGAAGCAGATGTGCATTCCCCCCTTTTTTTGGACCGAATAGACAAATCCCCCCTTTTTTCTTTTGATATTTCCGAACGGATAAACCTAATTTTGAGAAATTGTATGTGGACAAACGCAGAACTCAAAATTTCGGATTATAAAGAGAAAACCACAGAAGAAAGTGAGAAAAAAAAAGAAGAGGATAAAAAAGAAGAAGACAAAAGAAAGGAGAAAGTACGTATAGAAATAGCGGAAGCCTGGGATAGTATTTTACTTGCTCAAGTAATAAGAGGTTTTTTGTTAGTAATCCAATCGATTCTTAGAAAATATATTATATTGCCTTCATTGATAATAGTTAAAAATATCGCCCGTATGCTATTATTTCAATTTCCCGAATGGTCCGAGGATTTAAAGGATTGGAATAGAGAAATGCATGTTAAATGCACCTATAATGGCGTTCAATTATCAGAAAAAGAATTTCCAAAAAACTGGTTAACAGACGGTATTCAGATTAAGATTCTATTTCCGTTTCGTCTGAAACCTTGGCACAGATCTAACCTACGAGCCCCTTATAACGATCCAATGAAAAAGAAAGATTCCAAAAATGATTTTTGTTTTTTAACAATTTTTGGAATGGAAGCTGAATTCCCTTTTGATTCTCCCAGAAAACAACTTTCATTTTTTGAACCTATTTTTAAAGAACTCAAAAGAAAAATTTTAAAATTGAAAAAGAAATGCTTTCTAATTCTAAGAATTTTAAAAGAAAAAACAAAATTGTTTCTAAATGTTTCAAAAGAAACAAAAAAATGGGTCATTAAAAGCATTCAGTTTTTAAAAGAAATAAAAAAAGAACTCTCAAAAATAAACCCAATTCTCCTGTTTGGATTGAGAAAAAGAAAAGTATATGAATTTGAATTGAGTAAAACTAAAAAAGATTCGATAATCAGTAATTTGATGATTCATGAATCGTCCATTCAAACTATACCTCGGGATTGGACAAATTATTCATTGACAGAAAAAAAAATGCAGGATCTAACTGATAGAACAAACACAATCATAAATCAAATAGAAAAAATAAAAAATGAAAAAAAAAAAGGATTTCTAATTCCAGATCGAAATATTAGTTCTAACAAAATAAGTGATGATGATAAAAGGTTGGAATCACAAAAAAATATTTGGCAGATATTAAAAAGAAAAAATGTTCGATTAATCCGCAAATCACATTATTTTTTAAAAATTTTCATTGAAAGGATATACATAGATATCTTTCTGTGGATCATTAATATTCCTAGGATCAATACACAACCATTTCTTGAATCAATAAAAAAAATTATTAATAAATACATTACCAATAATGAAACAAATCAAGAAAAAATTGATAAAACAAATCAAAGTTTAATTCACTTTATTTCGACTCTAAAAAAGGCACTTTATAATACTAATATTAGTAATAAGAATTCAAATAATTTTTGTGACTTATCCTACTTTTCACAAGCCTATGTATTTTACAAACTCTCACAAACCCAATTTATTAATTTCTATTTATATAAGTTAAAATCTGTCTTTCAATATAATGGAGCAGCCCTTTTTATTAAAAATGAAATAAAGGATTCTTTTGTTGGAACACAAGAATTGTTTCATTCTCAATTAAAACATAAGAATCGTCAGAAGTCTGGAATGAATCAATGGACAAATTGGTTAAGGAATCATTATCAATATGATATATCTCAGATTAGATGGTCTAGACTAGTAACACAAAAATGGCGAAATAGATTCAATCAACACTGTATGAATCAAAATAAGGATTTATGCAATTCATCTAAAAAAATGAAATTTATTCACTACGAAAAACAAAATAATTTTGAAAAGGCTTCATTACTGAATCAAAAGGAGAGTTTTAAAAAACAATATAGATATGATCGGTTAGCATATAAATCTATTAATTCTGAAGATACGAAGTACGCTTCAATTTATGAATCGCCATTTCACGTAAAAAATAACCAAGAAGTTTTTTCGAATTCCAACACACATAAACGAAAATTATTTAATATGATGGAAGGTATTCCTATTATCCCTATCAATAATGATCTAGTACAAGATGATATTAGAGATATGGAGAAAAATATGGATAGAAAATATTTTGATTGGAGAATTATCCATTTTTGTCTTAGAAAGAAAGTCGATATCGAAGCCTGGATCAATATTGATACTGACAGTAATAAAAAATCTACTAAGGCTAAGCTTAATAATTATCAAATAATTGATAAAATAAAAAAGAAAGATCTTTTTTACCTCACGATTCATCAAGATCAAGAAATCAACCTATCCAATCAAAAAGGGTTTTTGGATTGGATGGGAATGAATGAAGAAATATTAAATCGTCCCATATCAAATCTTGAACATTGGTTCTTCCCAGAATTTTTGATACTTTATAATTTGTATAAAACTAAACCGTGGGTTATACCAATAAAATTACTTCTTTTAGATTCTAATATAAATGAAAACGCTACTGATATTGAAAACAAAAGCATCGCTGGAAATAAAAAAAGAGATCCTTTTATATCCTCCAATGAAAAAAAATCTCTTGAATTAAAAAAACGAAATAAAGGTCAAAAAGAATCCGCGGACCAAGCAAACCTTGAATCCGCTCTTTCAAACCAAGAAAAAGATGTTGAAGAAGATTATATGGGATCGGACATGAAAAAACATAAAAATAAAAAGCAATACAAGAACAATACAAAAGCGGAGTTTTATTTCTTGCTAAAAAGGTATTTGCATTTTCAATTGCGATGGGATGATATTTTAAATAAAAAAATAATCAATAACATCAAAGTATATTGTCTCCTGCTTAGACTGATAAATCCAAGAGAAATAACTATATCCTCTATTCAAAGGGGAGAAATGAGTCTGGATATTCTGATGATTCAGAAAAATTTAACTCTTACAGAATTGATCAAAAGAGGAATTTTTATTATTGAACCTATTCGTCTATCTATAAAAAATGATGGACAATTTATTATGTATCAAACCGTTGGTATTTCATTGGTTCATCAAAGTAAACACCAAATTAATCAAAAATACCGAGAAAAAAACCATGTTGATAAGAATTCTGATGATAAGAATTCTGATAAAGTCATTACCAAATATCAAAAGATGACTGGAAATAGAGATAAAAATAATTATGATTTGTTTGTTCCTGAAAATCTTTTATCACCCAGACTTCGGAGAGAATTTAGAATTCTAATTTGTTTCAATTCTAGGAATAGAAATAATATGCATAAAAATTCAGCATTGGGGAATGGGAATAAGGTAAACAGCCAGGGTTTGGATAAAAGCAAAGGATTAAAAAAAAAACTTATTAAATTAAAGTTATTTCTTTGGCCCAATTATCGATTAGAAGATTTAGCTTGTATGAATCGGTATTGGTTTGATACCAATAACGGCAGTCGTTTCGGTATGGTAAGGATACATATGTATCCGCGATTGAAAATTTATTACTAGTCCATTTTTGCTATATTTCCCATCCCATATCACAGCGGGTCTATGACGACAAAGAGGTGCACACATCCATTGTCTTACATTCCATTCTGATACATGATACTAATTCAATGACCTATCAATTCGATCTAGAAATGAATCAATAAAACCTTCTGATTGTAGGACTAAGTTTTTATCTTTTGGGAGTGCAGAAAACAACCACCCTTTTGTATACCTTTTCAAATGTATACCTTTTCAAATCGAATTTTAAAATTTAAATCGGATTGATTCAATTTTATTTAAAAAAATCCAAAATTTATAACGAAATTAAGATTATTGTCTATACCAAACTAAAACGAGTGACATTATTATTACTGATCAATAAATATATCTATCAACAAAAATATCTTAAAAAAAGAGGGGGTTTCATTTTATGGTAAAAAATTCATTCATCTCAGTTATTTCACAAGAAGAAAAAGAAGAAAACAGGGGATCTGTTGAATTTCAAATATTTAGTTTCACCAATAGGATACGAAGACTTACTTCACATTTACAATTACACAAAAAAGACTATTTATCTCAGAGAGGTCTACGTAAAATTCTGGGAAAACGCCAACGACTGCTATCTTATTTGTCAAAGAAAAATAAAATGGGTTATAAAGAATTAATTAATCGGTTGGGTATTCGGGAATTAAAAACTCGTTAATTTGAAGAGGCATTTTGAATTATTTGATTTATTAGATCTTGAATTTGAATGAACTTTTTTTCATTTTCAGAAATTCATGAAAGAATGAATTAAGGAAAAACCTATGAATATACCAGCTACAAGAAAAGACCTCATGGTAGTCAATATGGGTCCCCACCATCCATCAATGCATGGTGTTCTTCGACTTATCATTACTCTAGATGGTGAAGATGTTATTGACTGTGAACCAATATTGGGTTATTTACACCGAGGGATGGAAAAAATTGCGGAAAACCGAACAATTATACAATATTTGCCTTATGTAACACGTTGGGATTATTTAGCTACTATGTTCACAGAAGCAATAACGGTAAATGGACCGGAACAGCTGGGAAATATTCAAGTACCTAAAAGAGCCAGCTATATCAGAATAATTATGTTGGAGTTGAGTCGTATAGCTTCTCATCTGTTATGGCTCGGTCCTTTTATGGCGGATATTGGTGCACAGACTCCTTTTTTCTATATTTTCAGAGAAAGAGAATTAGTATATGATCTATTCGAAGCTGCCACCGGTATGAGAATGATGCATAATTATTTTCGGATCGGGGGAGTAGCGGCTGATCTACCCCATGGCTGGATAGATAAATGTTTGGATTTCTGCAATTATTTTTTAACAAGGGTTGCTGAATATCAACAACTTATTACACGCAATCCCATTTTTTTAGAACGAGTCGAGGGGGTAGGCATTATTGGTCGAGAGGAAGTAATAAATTGGGGTTTATCGGGACCAATGCTGCGAGCGTCCGGAATACAATGGGATCTTCGTAAAGTTGATCAGTATGAGTGTTACGACGAATTTGATTGGGAAGTACAGTGGCAAAAAGAAGGAGATTCATTGGCTCGTTATCTAGTCCGAATTGGTGAAATGATAGAATCCATAAAAATTATTCAACAGGCTCTCGAAGGAATTCCGGGGGGACCATATGAGAATTTAGAAATCCGATACTTTGATAGAGAAGGGAATCCAGAATGGAATGATTTTGAATATCGCTTTATTAGTAAAAAACCTTCTCCTACATTTGAATTGCCGAAACAAGAACTTTATGTGAGAGTCGAAGCCCCAAAAGGAGAATTGGGGATTTTTCTGATAGGGGATCGGAGTGGTTTTCCTTGGAGATGGAAAATTCGACCGCCGGGTTTTATCAATTTGCAAATTCTTCCTCAGTTAGTTAAAAGAATGAAATTGGCTGATATTATGACAATACTAGGTAGTATAGATATCATTATGGGAGAAGTTGATCGTTGAAATGATAATTGATACACCAGAAGTACAAGATATCGATTCTTTTTCTAGATTGGAATTTTTAAAAGAGGTCTATGGAATTATATGGTTATTTATTCCTATTTTGACTCTTGTATTGGGAATCACAATAGGCGTACTGGTAATTGTATGGTTAGAAAGAGAAATATCCGCGGGAATACAACAACGTATTGGACCTGAATACGCCGGCCCTTTGGGAGTTCTTCAAGCTCTAGCAGATGGGACAAAACTTCTTTTCAAAGAAAATCTTTTTCCATCTAGAGGGGATACTCGTTTATTCAGTATCGGTCCATCCATAGCAGTTATATCAATTTTAGTAAGCTATTTAGTAGTTCCGTTTGGTTATCGCCTTGTTTTAGCGGATCTCAATATTGGTGTTTTTTTATGGATTGCCATTTCAAGTATTGCTCCCATTGGACTTCTTATGTCAGGATACGGATCAAATAATAAATATTCCTTTTTAGGTGGTCTACGAGCTGCTGCTCAATCGATTAGTTATGAAATACCATTAACTTTATGTGTGTTATCCATATCTCTACGTGCGATTCGTTGATATATAGACATAAGCTTTTCTTTATTCTTTCTTTCTAGGAAAGTGGTGGAATGAATTGAGTAGAGTAGATATCTTCATTTTTTTTATTAATTATTCGGATTTCGGATTGAAGAATTAAATCAAATAGTTATATGAGTGAAAAAAAACAGCTTATATATAATATATAAATAAGTATAAATAAGATAATTTAGAATATATAAATTCGCAGTAAAAATATTGAGTCTCATTTTCCATGTATAAGAGTTAAAGAGTTAAGCGGAAGTAAACATAAGAAACCGTTTACCCCAAGATTGGTTGATTAGTCATCCTGACTTGAAGCGGGCTCAAAAGATCCACCGTATTGAGTTTTCACTATTATTTGTATGTATTACCATACACGTATTATCATAACGGGGGGTTGAACAAAAACGAGTGGATGGTTAGAAACACCAAGATATGAAACGGATTTGTAATGGAAATGGAGATTATGTAAATTATCCAAAAGAACATTTTGACATAATATACAAACTAAAGAATACTAAATTGGGGCTTAAAGTTGGTAGAAATTATTAGGCAGTACTCCCCAAGGCACGATTCCAATCCAGAGTATGCTCCTATCCACCGATTAAATACATAACTATTGGGAACGAAAAAACCCTTTACTTTATTTTGTAAGCCCTCTTTTTCTCAGAAATAGAAAGAAGAATAGGAACGAAAAAAAAAAAAGAGAAAGAAACCCAATTCCAATAAAAAAAAAATATTTTTTATCTTTTTCCATATCCATATTCATATATATAGAATTTGTATCATAATTCATGAATTAATATGGAATTTTTTTTTAAGTGAAAAAGACGGGTTATTGATATTTCTACAAGAAGTATTTTATTGAAGAATTAAGTTATTACTCAACAAAGAAGAATTAAAATTATTAAAGAAGGGGTGAGATCAATTCAGAAGTACTTTGTGTTTTTTTTTTATTTAATTAATTTTTTTAATTATTAAAATAATAATTAATTAAATAAAAAACTAATAATTATAACAGACAGAATTCAATTGGTCTAATTTTGGACCGTCCAATAAAGTTTGACCTTATTCATC